CTCTTGTTTCATTTCTTCTGGAACAATAAAAAAAACCTTTTTTATTATGGATCTACTACCAGAAATTCAATACGTAATCTCAGCATTCAATGTGTATTCCTGAATAATCTAATTTTTCCATTATTCAACCATTTCATTTTACCAAGCTCAACGTTAACCAGATTAGTCAACATTTATATGTTTCGATGCAACAACAAGATGTTATTTGTAACCAGTAGTTTTGTTGGTTGGTTAATTGGTCACATTTTTTTCATGAAATGGGTTGGATTGTTATTATTCTGGATACGGCAAAATCATTCTATTCGATCTAATAAGTACTTTGTGTCAGAATTGAGAAATTCTATGGCTCGAATCTTTAGTATTCTCTTATTTATCACCTGTGCCTACTATTTAGGCAGAATGCCGTCCCCTATTGTCACTAATAAACTGATGAAAGAAACTTCAGAAACAGAAGAAAGGGCAGAAAGTGAGGAAGAAAGCGATGTAGAAACAACTTCCGAAACGAAGGAGACTAAACACGAACAAGGGGGATCCACCGAAGAAGACCCTTCCCTTTCTTCGGAAGAAAAGGAGGATCCGAAAAAAATAGATGAAACAGAAGAGATCCGGGTGAATGGAAAAGAACAAAAAAAGACCTATCTCCAATTTGAAAAACCTTTTATTACCTTTGTCTAAAATTTATAAAATTTTAAAATTAATAAAAATATTGATACATAGGATAAATACAAAAATAGATAAGACGAAATTCGCCCACCTCCCATATATTTGATGCCTTCCCCCATAAATAAACTTGCAACCCCAACCCCATTTGTAATTCCATCAATTATATGTATATTCATAAAATGAACTATTCCGGCTAATCTTCGTATACCCGTAGTTAAGACCTTAGTATAAAAAATATCTATATAGCCACGATTATACGACCAATTATATATCCAATTTTTTATTTGGTCCGAGATAATTCTCTTAGGGCCCTTTTTTACAAATGAGTTGATTAAATCCAAATTTTGGAAAGATGAATAAACAGACCCATATAAAATGGATGCTATGAATAGTCCGAAAAGGGCTATACTTACGGAAAAAATAGCATTTATGAAAAATTCATACCAATCCACAGAATAATTAGAATTTGGATGAAAAGGACTTACTGATGGAATTAACCATCTCGATAATATATCAAAATCTACTATTCCTTCGTCAAAACGAATTCCTATGAATCCAATGAACAAAGTGAATAGTACCAATATGACTAGAGAAAATAGCATAGTATTGTCCGATTCATGAGGATACATAGAAGGATATTTTTTTCCAAAATGAGTACTAAAATATCGCATTGTCTTTCTTACATTATTATACATTTTATATGTATCCTTTGAAAAAAGGGAGACTTTATTATTCATTGTGGATAAAATTAAATTTCTATTGACTGTTTTAGGTGGTTCTTTTCCCCATATAGATATTGAATAGGACGAGCTGTTTTTAGTGCTACTATAATTTTGAAAATTAACACGCAAATATCCATCAAAAGTAAGTAAATACATCCGAAACATATAAAATGCGGTTAATCCCACTGTGAAAGAAGCTGTTATTGCTAAAATGGGTGAATACAACCAACTATCATTAAGAATTTCATCTTTGGACCAAAAACAAGCAAGAGGTGGAATACCACAAAGAGAAAGTGTACCTAATAAAAAAGTAATTCTTGTAATTGGAACATACCTTGTTAAACCGCCCATAAGAACCATATTCTGACTTTTCTCTGGCGAATATCCAACAACGGGTTCCATTGAATGAATAATAGATCCGGATCCCAAAAATAATAAAGCTTTAGAATAGGCATGAGTGATCAAATGAAATAAAGCAGCTCTATAAGAACCTATACCTAGAGCTAACATAATATAACCCAATTGAGACATTGTAGAGTAGGCTAAACTTTTTTTGATGTCTCCTTGAGCAAGAGCTAAAGTAGCTCCTAATAGTACTGTTATTACGCCTATTAAAGAAATTAGATTCATTATATAAGGTATGACTATGAAAAGAGGAAGAAGCCGAGCTACAAGAAAAATCCCCGCTGCGACCATCGTCGCAGCGTGTATAAGAGCCGAAATGGGGGTGGGTCCCTCCATGGCATCAGGTAACCATACGTGAAGGGGAAATTGTGCAGATTTCGCGATTGCGCCGACGAATAATAAACAGGCACACAAAGTAGCAAATAAAGAATTGACCTCGTTATTATGAACCAAGTTATTAACTATTTCGAACAAATCCCGAAATTCGAAACTGCCTGTTATCCAGTAGAAACCTAAAATTCCTAATAATAAACCAAAATCCCCTACACGATTAGTTACAAAAGCTTTTTGGCAAGCGCTTGCTGCAATCGGACGTGTAAACCAAAAACCTATTAATAAATACGAACACATTCCCACAAGTTCCCAAAAAATATAAATTTGTATCAAATTAGAGCTAGTAACTAATCCCAGCATGGAAGTATTGGAAAAACTCATATAAGCAAAAAATCTCAAATATCCTTGATCGTGGGACATATAATTGTCACTATAAATAAGAACCATAATTCCCACAGTAGTAATTAGTATTGACATAATAGAAGTAAGTGGATCGATCACGTATCCGAATTCTAAGGAAAAATCATTATTGATGGTCCAAGACCATAGATATTGATAAATAAAACTTCCATTTATTTGCTGAATAGACAAATTGGCCGAAAACGCCATAGTTATACTTAGCAGTAAAATGCTAAGAAAAGCCCACATACGACGAAGATTTTTTGTTGCTGTAGGAATAAGCAGAAGTCCAAATCCTATTGACATAGTAACTGGAAGTGGAATAAAGGGTATTATCAATGCATATTGATATGTATGTTCCATAAAAAACAATTTTTTCTTAATTTTTTTTTTACTTTTTCTCAGATATTTGAATGAATATTTCAAATATCTGATATGACAAAATACCTAAGTAAAGGTTTTTTACTAGTATAAAATACTACTACAAAATACTAAATTTTTCATCATTCTAGTACTATGCATATTCTGATGATTTATATTTATAACCGCATTATCATTATATAGTAAGGAAAATAAATTCTACCAAAAACAGTACTTAATTCTAATGTTCTAATGAATTTTTTTTTAGTTTCCTATTCTATTTTTTTATCCCTCCATATGGGGGAAACGTATATGTGTTTGTATTTTTTATGTTATAACATATATTATATGCGGGATAAGTATGTATAATGACGAAAAAGAATAATCCATTTTGAACAATACATGTCTTTCACATACAACGAGAAAAATGAGTACTCCTTTTTGAATGGCGGTTCCAAAAAAACGTACTTCTATATCAAAAAAACGTATTCGTAAAAATATTTGGAAGAAGAAGGGAGATTTAAATGCAGTAAAAGCTCTTTCTTTAGCTAAATCGATTTCCACAGGGCATTCAAAGAGTTTTTTTGTGCAACAAACAAGCAATAAAGTCTTGGAATAATTTTACATACCATGAAGAACTGAAACTTTTTCATTAAAAATGAATGATTCGCATTAACTATGTCTATCAATTCCCCTTTCTAGTTGGAAAGGGGAATTGATAGACATTGAAACTCTTTTTTATATATCTAGCCAAAAACCTAATTGAATTTATTCAATATGGTATCATAAATTATGGACACAAGGAAGAGTATTAATACTTGATAATACGAAGGTATCGAAATGAGACTAAGGTATGAAAATCATTAGAAAAATTCCTTGGATTTAGTGATTAAATTTTATATATATATAAAACCTATTTTTTTTGATACAATCAATCTTTTTTTGTTTGGATCTATGGAATCATAAACAAAAAAGACAAAAAGAAAATAATTTTGAATTTTATATCTCGATTGAGAACAACACTATTGATTTCCTGCTGTTTTGGGATAGTTTCTAGTATGTGAAAGTTTTTTGTTAAAACTGAACCCTACGTCGGATACTAACTAAGGTTATTATGAAAAATTCACATATGAATTTTTAAGTTTATTCGTCGATTCTAAAGTTTCCTAAACTATATTGAATCCTTGAATCTCGACAAGTCAACATGAATTGACTATTATTTATTAATATTTTTAGTAAGCCGCCATGGTGAAATCGGTAGACACGCTGCTCTTAGGAAGCAGTGCTAGAGCATCTCGGTTCGAGTCCGAGTGGCGGCATCCTCTAAAAGAGACATAATGGATCTTATAATGTATTTAATTCCCAATTAAAATTCTGTAACTGTAATAGGGCTCCCTTCTTTTTATGATATTTGTGACCTTAGAACATATATTAACTCATATCTCTTTTTCGATCATTTTAATGGTGTTTACGATTCATTTGATGACCCTATTATTCCACGAAAACATAGGATTATGTGATTCGTCGGAAAAAGGGATGATAGCTACATTTTTATCTATAACAGGCTTATTAGTTATTCGTTGGATTTATTCGGGGCATTTCCCATTAAGTAATTTATACGAGTCATTAATTTTCCTTTCGTGGAGTTTTTCCATTATTCATATTATTTCCAAGATTAAGATAGGGAACCGTAAAAATGATTTAAGCACAATAACGGCACCCAGTGCTATTTTTATGCAAGGTTTCGCCACATCAGGTCTTTTAACCGAAATGCATCAATCCGCAATATTAGTACCTGCTCTACAATCTCAATGGTTAATGATGCACGTAAGTATGATGTTATTGAGCTACGCAGCTCTTTTATGCGGATCATTGTTATCAGTCGCTCTTCTAGTTATTACATTTAGAAAAAGCATCGATATCTTTTGTAAGGGCAATTATTTATTAATAAAGTCAGTTTTATTTAGCGAGATCGAATACTTGAATGAAAAAGGAGGTGTTTTTAAAAACACTTCCTTTCTTTCATTTCTAAATTATTACAACTATCAATTGACTCGGCGTTTGGATTATTGGAGTTCTCGTACCATTAGTTTAGGGTTTACTTTTTTAACCATAGGCATTCTTTCTGGAGCAGTATGGGCTAATGATACATGGGGATCTTATTGGAATTGGGATCCCAAGGAAACTTGGGCATTTATTACTTGGACCATATTCGCGATTTATTCACATACTAGAACAAATAAAAATTTACAAGATATGAATTCGGCACTTGTGGCTTCTATAGGATTTCTTATAATTTGGATATGCTATTTTGGGATCAATCTATTAGGAATAGGTCTACATAGTTATGGTTCATTCACATTAACATAATTTCGAATTGTATAAACTACACGAAGAATACATAAGAAGATTGTCGCGTACTCATATATAACGAAAGTTTGTGCTACTTTTTGATAACCATTTGAGTCAAATGGTTATCAAAAAGTCGAGAGACATCTCATTCCAATTCTAATTCATTTCATTTTTTTCTTTTGCATGGTATATCGAATGGTTTTAAAAATATTAAATTCAAAGAATTCTAAGACTTTCTGTTTGAGTAATGAAAACTATCTATAAAAATAATTAGATAGGATAGTTTGTACCTTATCAACTGATAACAAGAGAGCGAAATCAGGATAAATGCCAATCCCTATTACGGGTAGAAAGATACAGATAGAAATAAAGAGTTCTCGTGGTCCAGAATCAAAAAAATTATAATTTTGAACATCGAATAGCTTGTATCCATAGAACATCTGACGTAACATAGATAAAAGATAAATAGGAGTTAATATCATTCCCATTGCCATTACAAAAGTAATTAGCACTTTTGGCATTAAAAGATATTTTGAGCTGGTAATTATTCCAAAAAAAACTACTAATTCCGCAACAAAACCACTCATTCCTGGCAATGCAAGAGAAGCCATCGAGAAGCTGCCGAACATGGTAAATATTTTTGGCATTTGTATAGATATCCCCCCTATTTGGTCGAGATAAACAAGACGTATTCTATCACAACTCGTTCCCGCCAAGAAAAAAAGTGCAGCACCAATAAATCCATGAGAAAGTATTTGTAAAATGGCTCCGTTTAGTCCCATGCCGGTTATAGAACCAATTCCTATAATTGTGAAACCCATGTGAGATACGGAGGAATAGGCTATTCTCTTTTTTAAATTGCGTTGACCGAAAGAAGTTGAAGCTGCATATATTATTTGCGTTGTTCCCACTATCACAAACCAGGGAGAAAATATAGAATGAGCGTGGGGAAATAATTCCATATTGATCCGGATCAATCCATAGGCTCCCATTTTTAATAAGATTCCAGCTAGAAGCATACATGTACTGTAATGTGCCTCGCCATGGGTATCTGGTAACCATGTATGTAGGGGTATAATTGGCAGTTTGACAGCATAAACAATAAGGAAACCAAAATAGAATAGTATTTCCAATGCTACAGGATATGATTGATTAGCTAATCTTTCAAAATCTAATGTCGGCTCATTGGAACCATATAAACCCATACCTGGAACTCCTATTAAGAGAAAAATAGAACCTCCCGCAGTGTACAAAATAAACTTTGTAGCCGAATACAGACGTTTCTTTCCCCCCCACATGGATAAAAGTAAGTAAACGGGAATTAATTCGAATTCCCACATAATGAAAAAAAGTAAAAGGTCTCTAGAAGAAAATAATCCTATTTGACCGCTGTACATTGCTAACATCAGAAAATAGAACAATCGTGAATTTCGAGTAACCGGCCAAGCCGCTAAAGTAGCTAACGTGGTGATAAATCCTGTCAGTAAAATAGGTCCTACGGAAAGTCCATCGATTCCCAATCTCCAGTGAAAATTTAAAAGATTTATCCATTGAAAATCTTCTTCCAGTTGGATTAATGGATCGTCCAATTGAAAATGGTAACAGAATGCATAAGTCGTTAGAAGGAGCTCTAATAAGCATATACATAAAGTATACCACCGAAACACCTTATTCCCCTTATGAGGGAGAAAAAAAATGGAAGAACCCGCGAATATCGGCAAAACAACAAGTATTGTTAACCAAGGAAAATAACTCGTGATAAAGACAAGATACGCTTTGACCAGAAAAGCCCGTGCTCGGAAAAATATTATATTATTTATATAGTACGGGCTTTTGTCGGTAAAGAGGAATCAAATGATTCGAGTGGAGTTTTTGTAACGTATCAATCAATAAGATAGACCCATGCTTCGAGTTGTTTCATGCCATAAATAAACGCGGACACTTAAAAAATCTGTTGGGCAAGCGGACTCACATCTCTTACAACCCACACAATCCTCAGTTCTTGGCGCGGAAGCAATTTGCTTAGCCTTACATCCGTCCCAAGGTATCATCTCCAGTACATCTGTGGGACAGGCTCGTACACATTGAGTACACCCTATACATGTATCATAAATTTTTACTGAATGTGACATTGAAACTATAAATTCCAGTTTTTAACATAAAAAATTTCGATCTGGTATGGCAAAATTAAGTAGTAAATAAATTATATATTTATATTGTAGACACCAGACGAATCAGTGATTTATATCCACTTTTTTTTTCAATAGATTTTATTTCTAAATCTGTTTATGAGAAAGTGCCAAGAGACTTTGATTCCCGTTTCAACAATAAAAGTAATACGAATCGCATATATGAATTCAAATAGGTCAATAATACAATATTTAATAGTAATGGAATTACAATAAATAACTATATGTCTTTATTTATATAATGAACGATTACGACTAATTATTCAACAAATTCGATTGATTAATATGAGTTGATTTTATGTTATGATGGATCGACGAAACAATAGCTAGCCCAATAGCCGCTTCCGCCGCTGCAATAGCTATGACAAAGATTGAGAAAATGTCTCCTTTTAATTGGCGACTATCAAATAAATCAGAAAATGTTACGAGATTTATATTAACCGAATTTAGTATAAGTTCAAGACACATAAGTGCTCTAACCATGTTTCGACTTGTGATTAATCCATAGATACCAATAGAAAATAAATGGATACTAAAAAAAAGTACATGCTCGAACATCATCAACTAACTCCTCATCAATCTCGATTCATTTAAATATAAACAATAATTTGACTGATTCGATTGACTAGAATAGAACAATTAAATAAAAAAGAAAGGTATTGGCAATAGATTTAACGAAAAATTGGATTCTTTTTTTATTTGATTGAAAATTTCTAATTCTTAGACCTTTTTAAAATTCTAAGTATTTATTATTGACGAGCCATAGTAATTGCACCTATTAAAGAAACTAAAAGAATTATAGAAATGAGTTCAAACGGAAGATAAAAATCCGTTGATAAATGAATCCCAATTTGTTGAACGTTAATTATTAGGTCCTGCTCTAGAATCTGGTTTGATTTTGTAGTCCAAAGAATTCCGTACCATGATGTATCTAGGATAGTAGTAATTAGTGAAAAAAGAATACTTATACAAACCAATAAAGTGATCCCATCTCCGACGGCCCAAAGACGAGAATCATTGGAATATTCTGAACCATTCATGAACATTACAGCAAATATGATTAATACATTTATGGCTCCCACATAAATAAGGAGTTGTGCAGCAGCTACAAAATAGGAATTTGATGGAATATATAATAAGGATATACAAACAAGAACCAATCCCAACGAAAAGGCAGAATAAATTGGATTGGTAAATAATACTACTCCCAGACCCCCCAGTATAAGAACGGATCCCAGAAATACTACAAGAATATCATGTATTGGTCCAGATAAATCCATTATGTATAAAATAAGAGATAAATAAGTCTAACGATTTCATGATCTTACTAAATAGCCCATTAGGAAGGGAAAAGGGGTTACACCCTTTTTCTTGTATATGATACGTTCCTAATGTAGTATGTAGTATAGATTAATATAGATATAGATAAAGTTATTGGACCAATCCTACTTTTTTTATCCTAGAAATAAAAGAGTAGTTTAAATTTTTAATTTCGAAATCATCACGAAAAATGGATTATAAGTTTTAATCAAAGAGTGATTCTTCACAAATAATAGTCATTATTTCTAGTTACTTAATTTATAATTTATAGTTACTGACGAACAAAAAAAAAGTATCTTTTCTATCAAATTAGAAAAACAAGACCTTACTAATTGGTAATCGTTCTTGAATCGAGGGATTTATCTTTGTATATTTTGATTTGAGTTGAATTTCTAACGGTTTGAATTGTGTAATCTCCAATTATTGATATTGGTAGCCGACCTAAAGCAATTTGATTATAATTCAATTCGTGACGATCATAAGTGGAAAGTTCATATTCTTCAGTCATTGATAAACAATTTGTTGGACAATATTCGACACAGTTACCACAAAATATACAGACACCGAAATCAATACTATAATTAAGCAATTGTTTCTTTTTTATATCTTTTTCAAATCTCCAATCAACAACGGGTAGATCTATGGGGCATACACGAACGCAGACTTCGCAAGCAATACATTTATCAAATTCGAAATGTATTCGACCGCGGAAACGTTCTGAGGTGATCGATTTTTCATAAGGATATTGAATAGTTATAGGTAAACGATTTGTGTGGGATAAGGTAATTATGAAACTTTGACCAATGTACCTTGCGGCTCGTATTGTTTGTTGACCATAATTCAAGAACCCAGTCACCATAGGAAACATATTGTAGATATCGATGAATCTATTTTTTTCTCTTGTTTAAGGGAGGTTATGAGTATAGAATATCATTATTGTATTCTGTTATTTATAGTGAAACAAGTTGGAAAGAAGTTGTCAATAATAGATTACCCAGAGAAATAGGTAAAAGAAATTTCCATCCAAGATTTAACAACTGGTCCATTCTCATCCTAGGTAAGGTCCATCTTGTTGCGATAGAGATGAACAGAAACAAATAAGCTTTAGCTAATGTAATAAAGATACCAATTGTTATTCCAAAGACTCCATTTATTCCGAAAGGTTCAGGAATAGATATGTACGGAATAAACAAATTCCACCCCCCTAAATAAAGAACTGTTACAAATAAGGAAGAAACTAATAGATTTAGGTAAGAAGCAACGTAAAATAACCCATATTTGATACCTGAATATTCGGTTTGATAACCTGCTACTAATTCCTCCTCTGCTTCTGGTAAATCAAAAGGTAATCTTTCACATTCTGCTAGAGAAGAAATTAGAAAAACAATAAAACCTATAGGTTGCCGCCACAGATTCCACCCCTCAAAACCATATTTTGACTGTGCCTCAACTATATCGACTGTACTTGAACTGTTAGATAATCATAGTTGATAAGAACATCATGGTTTCCATCACTATTTCAAAACCGTACATGAGATTTTCACCTCATACGGCTCCTCTATGGCCGAAAATAAATGTAAGGACCTGTTTGATATTATTGGTATCCTTTCCTTTTCTTGGAGGGTGGATACAATAAAAAAACATTGGAAAGTCCCACAAATTAGACCAACGCAATTCTGTTTGCTAGAATAATAAAAGGGGGCGCTTCCGAATTGATCTCATCCCTTATAATTCTAATGAATCTTAGTTTGGTAATAGTTTTATCCTTCAATAAAATACTCATTATATCACTCAATAGATAGAAAGAATTAGGCACCAGTTCATGAATCATCAATAAGAAGAATGGAATGACACATGTATGTATATTATATATTATATGGGAAAAAATAAAGAAAAGGATCTTTTTTTCCGTTCCATTATTGTATTCTTTTTTTTTTTGCTCCTGTTCTTCTTTCTCTTTCTCAGAAGAGAGTACTCTTTACTCTTACTAAAAAAGAAATAAATAAAATAAAGGATTAATTCGTTCTTGATAGTCATTTCTTTATTCAGTGAATAGGAGCATACTCTAGATCGAAATCGTGGGGAAGTACTGCTTGATCGTTTCTACCAACTTAAAGCCCCTATTATGATTCGTTTATGTAGAAATACCTCTTTTTTTTTGATACCGGACATTATTTCCATTACTAATCCTTTGTGTACCTTGGTGTTCCTAATGGTTCACTGATTTTTGATTGATCCCTCGCTGTGTAAACTCCATAACGCGGATCTTTTGCACCCGCTTCAAGATATGATAACTAATCAAAGAATTTAAATCTCGGGATAAACAGTTTTCACTGCTTATGTTTAGTTTTACTTTATTCTTGTATATAAGGAATGAGATTTTCTCTTTTTACTACAAATTTATAAGTTGTTTTGTTTCACTCATATAACTATCTAGTTTAACTCATCCATCTGAATGGAATGAAATGATGAAAAAAAAAAAAGAAGATATTTATTCAATACATTACATTTACCTTCCTTTATTTAATTTCTAGGAAGGGTCAAAATTCATGTTCCAACGACTCACACGTAGAGATATGGATAATACACATAGAGTTAATGGTATTTCATAACTAATCGATTGAGCAGCAGCTCGTAGACCACCCGAAAAGGAATATTTATTATTCGATCCATATCCTGATATAAGAAGACCAATAGGAGCAATACTGGAAATGGATATCCATAAAGAAACGCCTATACGTAGATCGGCTAAAACAAGTCGATACCCAAAAGGAATTACTAAATAACTTAGTAGGATTGATATGACCGCTATAAACGGTCCGACACTAAACAAACGAATATCTCCCCTAGATGGTAGTAGGTCCTCTTTAAAGAGTAGTTTAGTCCCATCCGCTAGAGCTTGAAGAATCCCCAACGGGCCCGCATATTCAGGCCCAATACGTTGTTGGATCGCTGCAGATATTTCTCTTTCTAACCATACAATTACCAGTACCCCTATTGTTATTCCCAATATAAGGGTCAAAACGGGGACAAACAGCCAGATAAGTCCATAGATTTCTTTTAAGGATTCCAATTTATAAAAGGAATTGATAGCTTGTACTTCTTCTGTGCCAATTATCATTTCAACGATCAACTTCTCCCATAATGATATCTATACTACCTAATATCGTCATGATATCAGCCAATTTCATTCTTTTAATTAGTTGAGGAAGAATTTGCAAATTGATGAAACCGGGTGGACGAATTTTCCATCTCCAAGGGAAAACACTATTATCTCCTATCAAATAAACCCCTAATTCTCCCTTCGGGGCTTCCACTCTTACATAAAGCTCTTGTTTCGACAATTCAAAATTAGGTGAAGGTTTTTTACTAATAAATCTATATTCAAAATCATTCCATTCGGAATTTTTTGTTCTAGCAAAGCGCCGAACTTCTAAATTTTCATAGGGTCCTCCTGGAATTCCTTCTAGAGCCTGTTGAATAATTTTTACGGATTCCCTCATTTCGCCAATTCGCACTAAATAACGAGCTAATGAATCTCCTTCTTTTTGCCACTGAACTTCCCAATCAAATTCATTGTAGCATTCATAATGATCAATTTTGCGAAGATCCCATTGGATCCCAGAAGCTCGTAACATTGGTCCGGATAAACCCCAATTTATTGCTTCTTCTCCGCCAACAACGCCCACTCCTTCAACTCGTTCCAAAAAAATGGGATTCTGTGTAATAAGTTTTTGATACTCAACAACTCCAGTTAAAAAATAATCGCAGAAATCCAAACATTTATCTATCCAGCCATGAGGTAGATCGGCAGCTACTCCTCCGATACGGAAATAATTATGCATCATTCGCATACCTGTAGCAGCTTCGAATAGATCATATAGCAATTCCCTCTCTCTGAAAATATAGAAAAAGGGAGTCTGCGCACCGATATCCGCCATAAAAGGTCCAAGCCATAACAAATGAGAAGCTATACGGCTTAGCTCCAGCATAATTACTCTGATATAGCTGGCCCTTTGAGGTACTTGAACATTTCCCAGTTGTTCTGGTGCATTTACTGTTATTGCTTCTGTGAACATAGTAGCTAAATAATCCCAACGTGTTACATAAGGCAGATATTGTATAATTGTTCGGTTTTCTGCTATTTTCTCCATCCCTCTATGTAAATAGCCCAATATAGGTTCACAGTCAATAACATCTTCACCGTCGAGAGTAACAATTAGTCGAAGAACACCATGCATTGATGGGTGGTGAGGACCCATATTGACTATCATGAGATCTTTTCTTGTGGCGGGTACAGTCATATCTTTTATTCCCTAATTCATTATTCCATGAATTTTTCAATTGAGGTTTCTAAAAAAATATATAATAACAACTAAGAAAAAATGCAAACAAATATTAAAATTAACGAGTTTTTAGTTCACGAATATCCAAATTACTAATTAATTTCTTATAACGTATTCTACTTTTCTTTGACAAATAAGCCAGCAAGCGTTGACGTTTTCCCAGAATTTTTCGTAGACCCCTTTGTGATAAAAAGTCTTTTTTGTGAAATTCTAAATGCGAAGTAAGTCTCCGTATCTTATTAGTGAAATTGAATACTTGAAATTCAACAGACCCTTTGTTTTCCTCTTTTTCTTCTTGTGGAATAACCGAGATTAATGAATTTTTGACCATAAAAAAATTTTTCAACATCCATTTTTTATTTTTTTTTTACCGATCAGGAATAAGAATAATTATATTATAATAATGCTAGTCATTTTAATCCGGTATACGCAAAAACTTAGATTTATTCATATATTTTTTATCCTATCAAAATCTAATTTTATGTTTGAAAGAAAATTAGATTTAAATTTAATATAAGGAGATATAATACATTTCATGTATGAAAGAGAATTATTTCTTTGTACCTAAGAACATTCGCTCACTTTACTATTCCTAGCGCCAATCAAATAAAATTGATATGCTATTAAATCCATATAATTACATTATATGTACCAAAATTAACCCAAGGTACTTTTTTTTGTATCTATCGAGTACATTATGCAATATACAGGCAATATATCATTAACTAACTCTGAATTGTGGATACATGTGTATCCTTGACATACTGAAACGACTTCCATTATTGGTATCAAACCAATATCGATTCATACAAGCTAAATCTTCTAATCGATAATCGGGCCAAAAAAGCAATTTGAGTTTAAGAAATTTATTTGTATCCGTATTACGATGTTTGTCCTTATTCAAAAATTCTTCACAGTTTCTTATCTTGTTTTCGTTGAAAAATATTGGATTTATATCCACAGCATTCCAATTCCAGGGATGGAAACAAATTCTAATTCTCAATTCTCTACGACGTCTAGGAGATAGAATATTTTCTGGAACAAGCAAATTATAATAATTTTTTTCTACATTCACAAGCATATTGCTATGTTGTGCAATGGATCTGTCGAAATTCCTCTTATCAACATTTCTTTTTTTTATGCATTTTCTATTAGTTTCGGTTTGGTCTTTACTCTTATCAAACAAGGAAATACTTATGGTTTGATAGATAATAAATTGTCCATTCCTTTTTAGAAATAAAGGAATTGGTTCAATAATCAATATTCCTGATTGTATCAATTCTTTAATAGATAGATCCTTCTGAATTAACATTATATCCGGGCGTATCTCTCCTCTTTGAATAGAAGATATAGCAATTTCCTTAATATTTTTCATTCTAAGCAGTAGAAAAGACGCCTTGATATTATCAATCATTATTTCATTCGAGGAGTTATCCCATCTTAATTGAAAAGGGAAAATTTTATTCAGGAATAATTCTAGTTTTTCTTCCTTTTCCTTCCTGCTCTTGAATTTTATTTTATTTCTACCTTTTTTAAGGTCTGATTTCAGAGAATCTTTTTCAACATCTCTTTTTTTCTTTTGTTTTAGTAGACCTGGTCCACGCTTTCGTTGGCTACTTTTTTTTTTTTCTTGGTTCGGATTTTTTAATTCAAGATATTCTTTTTGGTTGGATGATATATGACGATTCTTTTTTTTATTTACGTTGATTTTTTTCTTTGGATTTTTAATACTATTTTCATTTCTATTCAAATCTAAAAGAAGTAATTTAATTGGTATAATCCATGGGTTAATCTTATATGTATCAAAAAGTAGCACAAATTGTGGGAAAAATAAAGATTCTAATTCTAGATTTGATATGTTATCATTATGATAGAATCTATCTTGATTCATCCCTATCCAATCAAAAAAGTTTTTTTTTTTTGATACCTTGGTTTGTTGATGAATTGAAATATCCCTTTTTTCCGCTTTTTTATATTTTTTAATTTCCTTATTTTTAGTAATCTTGGCACCAAGATGCGTGTTGGTCCAAGTATCAATATCGATATTATTTCGAATAAAAAAATGGAAAATTCTACAATTAAAATATTTTCTATCCAGATTTTTATTCGTATCAATAATATATCTTTCTTCTAGATAATTACTAATAGCTGTATTTACCAATAGATAAAAGGGGTCAAGTTTCAATCTATTGAAACTATATGGAATTTCTTGGTTACCATTTACTTCCAATTTTGATCTATAAATATATGAGTCCTTGTCCTTTTTATCCCCGTAATTCATATATTTATATGAAAAAAGATCATATCTGTAGTTTTTTTTTAATTTTTCTTTTTTTTTTTTCAATAAATCCACTTCCTTCGTGTAATGGTTCATTTTTTCTTTTTTATATGAATCCAATTTAATTGAGTCTTTATTTTGAATCGGACAACGTCGATTTACTATATTTCTCCATTTTTTCGGTTCTAACTGAGACCATTTAGTCTGGGATAAATTGTATTGATAATTACCCTTTAACCAGTTTTTCCATTCATTCATTCTAGACTTTTTTATTTTCTTATGCCTTGATTTGGAATCAAATATTCCTCGTTTTATACAAAAATCCTTTATCTTATACCTAATAAAATGTTGGGCGCTGTGATCTTGAAGTACAGATCTCAAGTGATACTTGTTAAGTAATTGGATTTGTGATAATTTGTAAAATACATATGTTTGTGACAAAGAAGATAAATTACAATGACTAGTTAAATTATTATCGATACTGTTAGTATTAAAAAACGAATTTTTTATAGTCGACAAAAAGTTCATTGTGTTTTGATTTGTTTCATCAATTCCTTCTTTTTTTTTTTTTTTGTTAATGGATTTATTGAGAAGTTTTTTTGTTGATTCAAAGAAAAGTTGCGCATTGATCCTGGGAATGGTAATTGCACATACAAAAATATCTATGTATATTTTATCAATGAAAGATTTGATAAAATAATATGATTTACGTATTAATCGGATATTGTTTCTTTTGAATAGCTGCCAAATATATTTCTTAGATTCCGAAGTTAGAACTCTTTTTTTATTGTCTTTTTTGTTTCGTTCTATTTGATTCTTGATTGTTATGATCCTATCAGAAAGATCTTTCGTTTTTTTTTCTATAAGTGCAGAATTTATCCAATTCGTGGATAGAATTTGAATGGTCGATTCATCATTAATTTTATTATGGGTTTTATAATTTTTTATATTTTCATTCGGGTCATATATTTTCACTTTACTCAACTCAAATAAAAAAATTGGATTTCTTTTTTCAAATTCTTTTATTATTCGTTTTATAACTAGAACTATTTTTATGTTCCATCCTGTGTGTTTTTTTTTAACGTTTCTAATTGTTCTTTTGAATTCTTTATAAATGAGTTGAAAAAACGAAGATCGTTTTCGGGGAGAACCGAATGGGCGTTCTGCTTCCGTTCCCCATATTGTTAAAAAAAAAAAATTGTCCTTTTTTACTTTTTTTTTCATTGAATCTCTATGAGGAGACTGCACCTTAGATCTTCTCCAAGATTTCAGACAGAAAGGAAATATAATTTTTATCTGAATCCCGTCTGTTAACCAACCCTTTGGAAATTCTGTTTCTGATAATTGAACACCGTTATAGGTACATTTAACGTGCATTTCTCTATTCCATTCCTTCAAATCCTCGTACCACTCAGGCAATTGGGATAATAACATAAGGCCAACATTTTTAGCTATTATTAACGAAGGTAATACAATGTATTTTCTAATAAAAGAGTGAGTTAATAATATCGAACTTCTTATTGGTTGACCAAATAGAATAGTATCCCAAGTTTCGGATATTGTTATCTCATCATTTTCTTCTTTTTTTTTTTTTGCCCCTTCCTCCTCAAAATAGGGGATTTTAAATCCTGATTCTCTACCAAACCAATTCCTAAAAATTATATTTTTTATTTCAGAAATATTCAAAACAGACAAAATCAATGTTTTGTCTGTTCGACCCAAAAAAAGGGGAGAGTGTACATTTGCTTGAAAAATTTCCCAAATAACTGTTTTGCGTCTTTCAGCGCGCATGGATCCTTTTATTATATCCCGACGAAAATCTGATTCTTGAGCGTAACGTACCAAAGCCACTTCTTCTTCTTCTTTATCAATATTACTATTATTAGTACTAGTATCGAAATTACTATTCCGATTGTTATTATTATAAATTACCACGCGTTTGGATTTTCTTGAACGCATCTCAAAATTTTCCGTCGATTCTTCCTGAATTTCTTCTTCCTGCTCATAAAAATTATCGTTCAATAATTTATATGACCATCGAGAAAGCTTTTTACTTATTTCTTCTATTCTAATGGATTTCCTTTTAATTGTTCCTTTATCATTTGGATCAGTTCTAATTACCTCAAATACAAA